GTTAATGTAGCTTAATCCAAAGCATGGCACTGAAGATGCCAAGATGAACTATAAAAAGTTCCAATAACACAAAAGCCTGGTCCTGACTTTAACGTCAGTTGTAACTCAACTTACACATGCAAGTACCCGCACCCCTGTGAGAATGCCCTTTACCTCCGGTAGGAAAAAAGGAGCGGGCATCAGGCACACCCCCGTAGCCCAAGACGCCTTGCTTAGCCACACCCCCAAGGGAAATCAGCAGTGACAAACATTAAGCCATTAGCGAAAGCTTGACTTAGTTAGAGTTAAAAGGGCCGGTAAAACTCGTGCCAGCAACCGCGGTTATACGAGAGGCCCGAATTGACGCCTCACGGCGTAAAGTGTGATTAGAGACTAACCTAAACTAAAGCCGAATACCCCTTATGCTGTCATACGCCATAGGGGTCACGAAGCCCAACAGCGAAAGTGGCTTTATAAATCTTGAACTCACGACAGCTAAGACACAAACTGGGATTAGATACCCCACTATGCTTAGCCTTAAACCAAGGTGATCCAGCCCACAAATTTCACCCGCCAGGGAACTACGAGCCCCAGCTTAAAACCCAAGGGACTTGGCGGTGCCTCAAAACCACCTAGAGGAGCCTGTCCTATAACCGATAATCCCCGTTAAACCTCACCCCTTCTTGCTAATTCCGCCTATATACCGCCGTCGCCAGTTTACCTCATGAAAGAACAACAGTAAGCAAAATGGGCAATACCAAACACGTCAGGTCGAGGTGTAGCGAATGAAGGGGGAAGAGATGGGCTACATTTTCTGGAAACAGAACATTACGAAGAGCGCAATGAAAGCGTGCGCGGCCGAAGGTGGATTTAGCAGTAAAAGGAAAAAAGAGAGTCCCTTTGAAACCGGCTCTGAGGCGCGTACACACCGCCCGTCACTCTCCTCGAACACCGAAACGACAATACATAAGAACACAAGGGAACAGAGAGGAGGCAAGTCGTAACATGGTAAGTGTACCGGAAGGTGCGCTTGGAACAATTAGGACGTAGCTAAATAGGAAAGCATCTCCCTTACACTGAGAAGACACTCGTGCAAATCGAATCGTCCTAAGCCAAATAGCTAGCCTGAGCACAATTATAACACTAAAATATAAATAACCAAAATAGCTTAAAACAGTAAAACATTTTACCCCCTAAGTATAGGCGATAGAAAAGGCCCTCATGAGCAATAGAAAAAGTACCGCAAGGGAAAGCTGAAAAAGAAGTGAAACAACCCAACAAAGCAAGAAAAAGCAGAGACTAACACTCGTACCTTTTGCATCATGATTTAGCAAGAAAGCCCAAGCGAAGAGAACTTAAGTTTGACCCCCCGAAACCAGGGGAGCTACTCCGGAGCAGCCCAAAGGGGCAAACCCGTCTCTGTGGCAAAAGAGTGGAAAGACTCCCGAGTAGAGGTGATAAGCCTACCGAACCTGGTGATAGCTGGTTGCTCAGGAAATGAATATAAGTTCAGCACTATGTAATGCTAATTTTACACATAAAGAAATCAAGAAATGCATAGCAGTTAGTCAAAAGAGGTACAGCTCTTTTGAAGCAGGACACAACCTTTATGACAAGGCGGGAAAGGACAAATAAACCACAAGGCACTCCCCCCAGTGGGCCTAAAAGCAGCCACCTGTGAAGACAGCGTTAAAGCCCAAGCAAAACCTAACCAAGAATACCTGTAAACCATACCGCACCCCCTCCATAGTACTGAGCCCCCCTATATAAATAGAGAAGACAATGCTAGAATTAGTAGTAAGAGGGGTACGCCCCTCTCCCAGCACAATCGTGAGTCAAACAGGACCAACCGCTGACAACTAACGGACCCAAAAGAGGGCACAACAGCTAAACGTAACACATCAAGAAAACCCTGTCCCCCTCCCCCGTCAACCCGACACAGGAGTGCGCCTAGGAAAGACCTAAAGGGGGAGAAGGAACTCGGCAAACCTAAACCCCGCCTGTTTACCAAAAACATCGCCTCTTGCTAACAACGAAGTATTAGAGGTCCCGCCTGCCCTGTGACAGCAGTGTTTAACGGCCGCGGTATTTTAACCGCGCGAAGGTAGCGTAATCACTTGTCTTTTAAATGGAGACCTGTATGAATGGCATAACGAGGGTTTAACTGTCTCCTCCCCCCAGTCAATGAAATTGATCTGCCCGTGCAGAAGCGGGCATGCCAACATAAGACGAGAAGACCCTATGGAGCTTTAGGCAAATGATCAAGCACAACAAACCCCGTTTTTAACCAAGCCCCGGGGGAAACAAAAGCCGATGATCAAGATGCCTTCGGTTGGGGCGACCTTGGAGAAAAAATAAGCCTCCAAGTGGAATGGGAAAACCCTTAAACTAAGAGAAACAGCTCGAAGTACCAGAAATTCTGACCAAACATGACCCAGGTTTCACCTGATCAACGAACTGAGTTACCCTAGGGATAACAGCGCAATCCTCTCCCAGAGTCCATATCGACGAGGGGGTTTACGACCTCGATGTTGGATCAGGACATCCTAATGGTGCAGCCGCTATTAAGGGCTCGTTTGTTCAACGATTAACAGTCCTACGTGATCTGAGTTCAGACCGGAGCAATCCAGGTCGGTTTCTATCTATGTCCTAGCCTGCCCCTAGTACGAAAGGACCGGAGTAGGGGGGCCCACGAGGAAGTAAGCCCCACCCCTATCCGCTGAAAGTATATAAAGCGACTAATGGGGAAGATATACCTGACGCCGAAGATAACGGCACGCTAAGGTGGCAGAGCCTGGTAATTGCAAAAGGCCTAAGCCCTTTCTCTCGGAGGTTCAAATCCTCCCCTTCAGCTATGAACTCGATCATAACCCACATTATTAACCCCCTGGCATACATTGTGCCGGTACTGCTGGCGGTAGCATTCCTAACATTGCTAGAGCGAAAAGTACTAGGCTACATACAATTACGAAAAGGACCAAATATCGTTGGTCCCTACGGACTACTACAACCGATTGCTGACGGCGTAAAACTGTTCATCAAAGAGCCTATTCGCCCGTCGACTTCGTCCCCATTCCTATTTTTAGCGACCCCAACCTTAGCTCTAACCCTTGCTCTGACAATATGGGCCCCCATCCCAATGCCCTACCCTGTCATCAACTTAAATCTGGGCATTCTCTTTGTCCTAGCTCTTTCAAGCCTTGCCGTCTACTCCATCCTCGGATCCGGCTGAGCATCGAACTCAAAGTATGCCCTGATCGGGGCCCTCCGGGCCGTGGCACAAACCATTTCATACGAAGTCAGCCTGGGACTTATCTTGCTTTCCGTAATTATTATAGTAGGAGGCTTCAACCTAACCATGTTTAACACAGCTCAAGAAGCAGTGTGACTACTAGCCCCAGGGTGGCCCCTTGCCGCTATGTGATATGTCTCTACCCTGGCGGAAACAAACCGTGCCCCTTTTGACCTAACAGAAGGAGAATCAGAACTGGTTTCGGGATTTAACGTTGAATATGCAGGCGGGCCCTTCGCACTATTTTTCCTAGCTGAATACTCCAATATTCTTTTAATAAATACCCTGTCTACTGTCCTTTTCTTAGGGGCCATGCACAACCCCCTAATTCCAGAACTCACAACTGTTAACCTGATGCTCAAGGCCGCCCTGCTCTCTGTCGTCTTCCTTTGGGTGCGAGCCTCATACCCTCGATTTCGGTACGATCAACTTATACACCTCGTCTGGAAAAATTTTCTTCCCCTAGCCCTGGCACTGTTGATATTAAACATGGCCCTCCCAGTTGCCCTAGCAGGACTACCACCACAATTTTAAAGGAAACGTGCCTGAATCTAAAGGGCCACTTTGATAGAGTGGATCATGGAGATTAAAGACCTCCCGCTTCCTTAGGAAAAAGGGACTTGAACCCATACCCAGGAGATCAAAACTCCTAGTGCTTCCATTACACTACTTCCTAGTAAAGTCAGCTAAACAAGCTCTCGGGCCCATACCCCGAACATGTTGGTTAAAATCCTTCCTTTACTAATGAACCCCTGAGTAATATTTATTCTCATCGCAAGCCTGGGGCTAGGGACCACAGTTACCTTTGCCAGCTCGCATTGACTACTGGCCTGAATGGGCCTAGAGATTAACACTCTCGCCATCATACCACTAATAGCCCAGCAGCACCACCCACGAGCCGTTGAAGCCACAACAAAATACTTTCTTACACAAGCTGCCGCAGCAGCACTAATGCTGTTCGCCGCCACATCAAACGCTTGGACCCTAGGAGAATGAAATATCCAGCAGCTCGAACACCCATTAGCAGCAACAGTCACAATAATCTCTCTAGGCATAAAAATTGGGCTCGCGCCCACCCACCTATGATTACCAGAAGTACTTCAGGGATTGGACCTCACAACCGGACTTGTTCTCTCCACATGACAGAAACTCGCCCCAATGGTTCTAATTTATCAACTAGCCCCCAACGTCGATCCATATGTCTTAGCCACAATAGGCCTAGCATCAACCCTCGTTGGGGGCTGAGGCGGCCTAAACCAAACACAACTACGGAAAATCCTGGCATACTCATCAATTGCCCACATAGGGTGAATGCTCATCGTATTAAAATTTTCCCCAAATCTTATACTCCTTAACCTAATGATCTACATCATCATGACCTCCACCGCATTCCTCGCCCTGAAACTTGTATCAGCAACAACCATTAACATACTAGCAATAATGTGGACGAAGGCCCCAGCCATGCTCACCATCACAATACTCACAATACTATCTCTAGGCGGCCTTCCCCCACTAACAGGATTCATGCCAAAATGAATGATTTTACAAGAGCTAGCCAGCCAAGACCTTCCAACCACAGCCACAATTATAGCCCTGGCTGCCCTCCTAAGCCTGTTTTTCTACCTACGTCTATGTTACAATATAACACTGACATCAGGACCTAACGCAACTAATAGTAAAGCCCCATGGCGCCTGAAATCAACAACCGCCTCCCCCCTCCCCACGCTGGCGGCTCTTTCCCTAATGATGCTACCCCTCACCCCAACTGCCATTGCACTGATAACGTAGAGACTTAGGATAAATAGACCAAAGGCCTTCAAAGCCTTAAGCGGGAGTTAAACCCTCCCAGCCTCTGCTAAGACCTGCGGGGCTTTATCCCACATTAATTGAATGCAAATCAAACGCTTTAATTAAGCTAAGGCCTTCATAGATGGGAGGGCCTCGATCCCTCAAAATCCTAGTTAACAGCTAGGCGCCAAAACCAGCAGGCATCCATCTACTTCCCCGTTCCCGGGGAGGGGGAAGTTCTGGCAGAAGCTACTCTGCGCCACCAGGTTTGCAATCTAGCGTGCCACTACACCACAGAACTTGATAAGAAAAGGAGTTGAACCTCTGTACATGGGACTACAGCCCACCGCCTAGACACTCGGCCATCTTACCTGTGGCAATCACCCGTTGATTTTTCTCTACCAACCATAAAGACATCGGCACCCTATATTTAGTATTTGGTGCCTGGGCCGGAATGGTCGGCACCGCATTGAGCCTTCTAATTCGGGCCGAGCTTAGTCAGCCCGGGGCTCTTTTAGGGGACGACCAGATCTATAATGTTATCGTTACTGCGCACGCCTTCGTAATAATCTTCTTTATAGTAATGCCCGTAATGATCGGAGGGTTCGGAAACTGACTCGTACCACTAATAATCGGAGCCCCCGACATGGCTTTTCCGCGAATAAACAACATAAGCTTCTGACTACTACCACCATCATTTCTTCTCCTACTAGCCTCCTCCGGCGTAGAGGCAGGGGCGGGGACCGGGTGGACGGTCTATCCCCCTCTTGCAGGGAACCTCGCCCATGCCGGGGCATCCGTTGATCTAACCATTTTCTCCCTCCACCTGGCGGGGGTGTCATCGATCCTAGGGGCAATCAACTTCATCACAACAATTATTAACATGAAACCTCCGGCTATTACACAGTACCAAACACCCTTGTTTGTCTGAGCAGTGCTAGTCACAGCTGTACTCCTGCTACTCTCGCTCCCTGTCCTGGCAGCCGGCATTACAATACTTCTAACCGATCGAAACCTTAACACCACCTTCTTTGACCCTGCTGGGGGCGGGGACCCAATTCTTTATCAACACCTATTCTGATTCTTTGGGCACCCAGAAGTATATATTTTAATTTTGCCCGGATTTGGAATGATTTCTCATATCGTAGCATACTATGCCGGAAAGCCCCAACCCTTTGGCTATATAGGAATGGTCTGAGCAATGATAGCCATCGGCCTACTAGGGTTCATCGTATGAGCCCACCACATATTTACAGTCGGCATGGACGTAGACACACGTGCCTACTTTACATCTGCTACAATAATTATTGCAATCCCAACGGGAGTAAAAGTCTTCAGCTGGCTGGCCACCCTCCACGGTGGCCAAATTAAATGAGAAACACCCCTTCTTTGGGCCCTAGGCTTTATTTTCCTATTCACAGTAGGAGGACTAACAGGGATCGTTCTAGCCAACTCCTCAATCGACATTGTTCTTCACGATACTTACTACGTAGTGGCACATTTTCACTACGTCCTCTCCATAGGAGCAGTATTTGCTATTATAGGAGGCTTTGTGCACTGATTTCCCCTGTTCACTGGATACACCCTACACGACACCTGAACTAAGATTCACTTCGGAGTAATGTTCATTGGGGTAAACCTCACCTTCTTCCCCCAACACTTCCTAGGCCTAGCAGGAATGCCCCGACGATACTCAGACTACCCTGACGCCTATACCCTGTGAAATACCATCTCATCAATCGGCTCTCTCGTCTCACTCACAGCCGTCATTCTTTTCCTGTTCATCCTATGAGAAGCCTTCGCCTCAAAGCGGGAAGTTAAGTGAGTAGAACTAACCCCAACAAACGTTGAATGACTTCATGGCTGCCCTCCCCCATATCACACATTCGAGGAACCTGGATATGTTCGAGTACACCCTGCCTGAGACTATAAGTTCTGAGACACAAACCCCCTATATGGCAAAGTAGTTAAATACTCAAGAAAGGAGGGAATCGAACCCCCATAAGACGGTTTCAAGCCGACCACATAGCCAGTCTGTCACTTTCTTTCAATAAGATACTAGTAACAAAAATTACACCACCTTGTCGAGGCGGAATTGTGGGTTAAAGCCCCGCGTATCTTAATGGCACACCCCGCTCAACTAGGTTTCCAAGACGCAGCCTCACCTGTGATAGAAGAACTCCTCCACTTCCACGACCACGCACTAATAATCGTATTCTTGATTAGCACCCTTGTCCTTTACATTATTGTGGCCATAGTTACAACCGCACTAACAGACGCATATATTCTAGACTCACAAGAAATCGAGATTGTATGAACCATTTTACCAGCAATTATCCTGATCCTAATCGCTCTACCATCCTTACGAATTCTATACCTAATAGATGAAATCAATGATCCACATCTTACAATTAAAGCAATCGGCCACCAATGATACTGAAGTTATGAATATACAGACTACGAAGACCTAGGCTTCGATTCATACATAGTTCCCACCCAAGACCTCGCCCCCGGGCAGTTTCGTCTACTAGAGACAGACCACCGGATAGTTGTCCCAATGGAATCTCCGGTGCGAGTACTAGTAACAGCGGAGGACGTTCTCCACTCATGAGCAGTCCCAGCCCTCGGAGTCAAAATAGACGCAGTCCCAGGACGACTAAATCAAACCGCTTTCATTGCAGCCCGACCTGGGGTTTATTATGGACAATGTTCAGAGATCTGTGGTGCAAACCACAGCTTCATACCAATCGTAGTTGAAGCAGTGCCTCTACAACACTTTGAAAGCTGATCATCTACAATACTCGAAGACGCCTCACTGAGAAGCTAAACAGGACCTAGCATTAGCCTTTTAAGCTAAAGATTGGTGATTCCGACCACCCTTAGTGATATGCCTCAGCTAAACCCAAACCCTTGATTTCTAATCCTAGTTTTTTCATGATTAGTATTTCTTCTCATCGCACCAACCAAAGTAATATCTCACACATTTAACAACGAACCCAACCCTCGCTCCACAGAAAGCACCACTACTAACCCTTGAAACTGACCATGGCACTAAACTTCTTTGACCAATTCATAAGCCCCACACTAATAGGCATCCCATTAATAGGCCTTGCTCTTATTTTACCATGAACCCTCTACCCAACCTGCACCTCTCGATGACTAAACAACCGCCTGCTAACGCTACAAGCCTGATTTATCAGCCTATTTACACAACAAATTTTTACCCCTATCAACCCTAACGGACACAAATGGGCCACACTGTTTACAGCCCTGATACTTTCCCTTATTACCCTTAATCTATTGGGACTTCTCCCTTACACCTTCACCCCGACCACCCAGCTCTCGCTGAATATAGGATTTGCTGTGCCTCTATGACTAGCCACTGTGATTATTGGAATACGAAATCAACCAACCATCGCCCTCGGCCACCTATTGCCCGAAGGCACCCCTATCCCACTAATTCCAGTCCTCATTATCATCGAAACCATTAGCCTATTCATCCGCCCACTCGCCCTTGGCGTACGGCTCACTGCAAATCTAACTGCAGGACACCTCTTAATTCAACTTATCGCCACCGCTGTCTTCGTACTTCTTCCCCTAATACCAACTGTCGCCGTCCTCACAGCCCTCGTCCTATTCCTACTAACCCTGCTAGAAGTAGCCGTTGCTATAATTCAAGCCTATGTTTTTGTTTTACTACTAAGCCTGTATCTACAAGAGAACGTATAATGGCACACCAAGCACACGCATACCACATAGTCGACCCAAGCCCTTGACCCCTAACAGGTGCAGTTGCTGCCCTATTAGTTACCTCCGGAACCGCAATATGATTCCACTTTCAATCCATAACTCTAGTCACACTAGGCATAGTCCTAATGCTCCTCACGATATACCAGTGATGACGAGACGTTGTACGAGAAGGAACCTTCCAAGGACACCACACGCCCCCAGTTCAAAAAGGCCTGCGATACGGTATAATTCTATTTATTACCTCAGAAGTCTTCTTCTTCCTAGGATTTTTCTGAGCGTTTTATCATTCTAGTCTTGCCCCCACCCCAGAACTTGGGGCCTGCTGGCCCCCCACGGGCATCACTACCCTAGACCCCTTTGAGGTACCACTTCTCAACACAGCAGTTCTATTGGCCTCAGGAGTTACAGTCACATGAGCGCACCACAGCATTATAGAAGGTGAACGAAAACAAGCGATCCAATCTCTTTCGCTTACGATTCTCCTAGGCTTCTACTTCACCTTATTACAAGCAATCGAATACTACGAAGCCCCTTTCACAATCGCCGACGGAGTTTACGGCTCAACATTCTTTGTAGCCACAGGATTCCACGGACTACACGTAATTATTGGCTCAACCTTTCTAGCAGTGTGCCTCCTACGGCAAGTAAAATACCACTTTACATCTGAACATCACTTTGGATTTGAAGCTGCAGCATGATATTGACACTTCGTTGATGTAGTATGACTATTCCTATATATCTCGATCTACTGATGAGGCTCATAATCTTTCTAGTATCAAACAAATACAAATGACTTCCAATTATTTAATCCTGGTTAAAGCCCAGGGAAAGATAATGAACCCCGTCATCTCAATCTTAATAATTACCACCACACTCTCTTGTGTACTAATCTTCATCTCTTTCTGACTCCCTCAAATAAACCCAGACTCAGAAAAGCTCTCCCCATATGAATGTGGGTTTGATCCTCTAGGCTCGGCACGACTGCCTTTTTCAATGCGCTTTTTTCTAGTGGCTATCCTGTTTTTACTTTTTGACCTAGAAATTGCACTTCTCCTACCCCTCCCGTGAGGAAATCAACTAATTACTACCACCCAAACCCTCTTCTGATCAACACTAATTATCGTACTCCTAACCCTTGGCCTCGCCTACGAATGGGCCCAAGGGGGCCTGGAGTGGGCCGAATAGACGATTAGTCTAAAGAAAGACCGCTGATTTCGACTCAGCAAAACCTGGTTCAAATCCATGATCGTCTTATGACCCCAACTCATTTTACATTTACCCTCGCATTCACCCTAGGGCTGTCAGGACTTGCCTTCCACCGAAAACATCTCCTCTCTGCCCTCCTGTGCCTAGAAGCAATAATGTTAACCCTCTATGTAGCCCTGGCCCTATGGTCTATTCAAACAAACTCTACCGCGTTTTCATCGACCCCTATAATATTACTTGCATTCTCTGCCTGCGAAGCCAGTGCGGGGCTTGCACTACTAGTGGCCACCTCCCGCACTCACGGCACAGACCACTTAAAAGCCCTAAGCCTTTTACAATGCTAAAGATTCTGATCCCAACGATTATAATGATCCCCACAACCTGATTAGTAGACAAAAAATGGCTATGAATTACAGCCTCATCACAAGGCCTAGCAATTGCCCTTATTAGCCTAAGTTGAATAAAATGAGAAACAGAAACAGGATGGTCCTCATCAACCCTGTTTATCGCAACCGACCCTCTGTCTACCCCCCTATTAGTCCTATCCTGCTGGCTTCTCCCGTTGATAATTATCGCAAGCCAGAATCACGTTTCAATAGAGCCAACTACTCGACAACGAACATTTATTATACTCTTAACCCTTCTACAAATTTTTCTTATTCTAGCCTTTAGCGCGACAGAAATCATAATATTCTACGTTATATTTGAAGCCACCCTAATTCCGACCCTCATCATTATTACACGCTGAGGAAACCAAGCAGAACGCCTTAATGCAGGAACATATTTCCTATTCTATACTCTAGCGGGCTCCCTCCCCCTCCTAGTCGCACTACTCATCCTCCAAAAGGACATCGGAACCCTATCCATATTAATTATGCAACATGCAGACATAAACTCTGCCTCATGAAGCATAAAAATCTGATGGGTCGGCTGCCTAATAGCTTTTCTAGTTAAAATGCCACTCTACGGGGTACACCTTTGACTCCCAAAAGCGCACGTTGAAGCACCGATTGCTGGCTCAATAGTTCTGGCTGCAGTATTACTAAAGCTAGGTGGCTATGGAATAATACGAATCATAACAATCCTCACCCCCCTTACCAAAGAACTGGCCTACCCCTTCATTGTACTTGCCCTCTGGGGCATTATTATAACGGGTTCAATTTGTATACGTCAAACCGACCTGAAATCCATAATCGCTTACTCCTCAGTGAGCCACATAGGCCTCGTAGCCGCCGGCATTCTAATCCAAACACCATGAGGGTTTACAGGAGCAATCGTTCTAATAATTGCCCACGGCCTCGTCTCGTCAGCCCTTTTCTGCATAGCAAACACCAACTACGAACGTACACATAGCCGAACCCTTCTTCTAGCACGCGGCCTACAGGCGCTCCTCCCCCTCATAGCCACTTGATGATTTTTTGCCTCCCTGGCAAACCTCGCCCTCCCTCCACTGCCCAACCTGATAGGAGAACTAATGATTATTACTTCAATATTCAACTGATCTTACTACACCATCATCCTCACCGGCCTAGGAACACTTATTACAGCCGGATATTCCCTATATATATTTTTGATAACCCAACGGGGCCCCACACCAAACCATATCATTGGCTTAGAACCTTCCCACACCCGAGAACACCTTCTAATTGCCCTACACCTAGCACCACTTATTCTCCTAATACTAAAACCCGAGCTCATATGAGGGTGATGCATATGTAAACATAGTTTAACTAAAATTCTAGATTGTGATTCTAGAGATAGAAGATAAAAGCTTCTTGTTAACCAAGGGAGGCAGTAGTCTTAGGAGAGTGCTAATTTTTCTTAGCCGTGGTTAGAGTCCATGGGTCCCTTGGCCCCTAAAGGATAATAGTCGATCCGTTGGTCTTAGGAACCAAAGACTCTTGGTGCAACTCCAAGTAGTGGCTATGCACGCTACAACCCTAATATTTAACTCCACCCTTCTTCTAGTACTACTCATCCTAGCTTACCCAATTATCACAACGTTAAACCCTACCCCCCTTAAGAAGCCCTGGGCCCTACTGCAAGTAAAAACAGCGGTTAAACTAGCATTCTTCGTTAGCCTCCTACCCCTGTTCGTTTTTCTAGACCAAGGGATGGAAGCAACCACAACTAACTGGTCTTGAATAAATACAATAACCTTTGACCTAAACACAAGCTTCAAGTTTGATCAGTTCTCCCTCATCTTCACGCCAATTGCGCTCTATGTCACCTGATCAATTCTAGAATTTGCCTCCTGATACATATCAGCAGACCCCAACATAAACCGCTTCTTCAAGTACCTTCTAGTATTCCTCATTGCCATAATCGTCCTAGTAACAGCCAACAACATGTTCCAACTCTTTATCGGCTGAGAAGGAGTAGGGATCATGTCCTTTCTATTAATCGGGTGATGATACGGACGAGCAGACGCCAACACCGCAGCCCTACAGGCCGTCATCTACAACCGCGTAGGAGACATTGGACTAATCATAAGCATAGCATGGTTAGCAACAAACACAAACAGCTGAGAAATGCAACAAATCTTTATCACAACTCAAGATATAGACCTCACCCTGCCCCTAATAGGCCTTATTTTGGCCGCCACGGGTAAGTCCGCCCAATTTGGCCTACATCCATGACTTCCAGCTGCAATGGAAGGCCCTACTCCAGTATCTGCCCTACTACACTCCAGCACAATGGTTGTTGCCGGAATTTTCCTTCTAATCCGCCTCCACCCGATCATCCAGAACAACCAAACGGCACTAACGACCTGCCTATGTCTCGGAGCTTTAACAACCCTCTTTACAGCAGTCTGCGCCTTGACCCAAAACGACATCAAGAAAATCGTAGCCTTCTCAACATCTAGCCAACTAGGCCTAATGATAGTGACCATCGGGCTAAATCAACCTCAGCTAGCATTCCTACACATCTGCACACACGCCTTTTTCAAAGCAATACTCTTCCTATGTTCAGGGTCCGTAATCCACAGCCTCAATGACGAGCAAGATATCCGAAAAATGGGGGGCCTGCACAAGACCATGCCTTTCACATCGTCTTGCATAACTATCGGCAGCCTCGCCTTAACGGGAACCCCCTTCCTAGCAGGGTTTTTCTCTAAAGATGCAATCATTGAAGCCCTAAACACATCCCTCCTAAACGCCTGAGCCCTCGCCTTAACACTACTAGCAACATCCTTCACAGCAGTATACAGCTTTCGAATTATTTTCTTCGCATCTATAGGACAACCCCGATTTCTACCCCTATCCCCCATCAATGAAAGCGACCCCACAATATTAAACCCAATCAAACGACTTGCCTGAGGAAGCATTATTGCCGGACTAATTATCACCTCAAACTTCATACCCACCAAAACCCAAACAATAACGATACCTCTCCTCTTAAAATTAGGGGCACTCCTCGTTACAGTCCTAGGACTACTAGCAGCCATAGAACTCGCCAACCTAACCAACAAACAACTTAAAACCACCCCTAAAATCTCCCCCCACAACTTCTCAAACTTGCTCGGCTATTACTCGTCTATTATACACCGAATCGTACCCAAAATAATACTCACAATAGGACAAACTGCCGCTACCCAACTAGTTGATCAAATCTGAATAGAAAAGGCCGGACCTAAAGGGGCTGCAACCGCTCAAATCCCTATAATTAAAATCATTAATGACCCACAACAAGGACTCATTAAAACATACCTAGGGATACTACTTCTAACCACAACTATTGCCGTCCTGATTATCTCATTCATTTAAATTGGCCGCAAAGCCCCTCGCTCTCGTCCACGAGACAGCTCGAGAACTACAAAAAGAGTAAGCAGCAAAGCCCACCCACAAACCATTAACATCTCTCCCCCCAAGTAATACATGAATGAGACACCCCCGAAATCTCCACGGATTGCAGAAAACTCATGAAACTCATCTGCTATAAAAGAACCCTGCCCAGACCCCCCAACGCATACAAAACCCCCTACGATGCACAGCAAAACATACCCAACCACATACCCCAAGACAGACCAATCCCCTCAAGACTCAGGATAAGGCTCCGCAGCTAACGCAGCAGAATAGGCAAACACTACTAGCATCCCTCCCAAGTAAATTAACAGTAGTACCAATGAGACAAAAGACCCCCCATAGCCCGCCAACATCCCACAACCCCCTCCTGCCCCCAACACCAACCCTAACGCAGCAAAATACGGCGCAGGATTAGATGCCACCCCCAACACACCTAAAACCAATAACAGTATGAATAAGAAAACAAAATATTCCATAATTTCCACCCGGAGTCTAACCAGGACTAATGATACGAAAAACCACCGTTGTAATTCAACTATAGAAACCCTTAATGGCAAACCTACGAAAAACCCACCCAATCTTAAAAATCGCTAACGATGCCCTAGTTGACCTCCCCACACCCTCCAACATCTCAGCCATATGAAACTTTGGCTCTCTCCTAGGCCTCTGCTTAATTACACAAATCCTTACTGGGCTATTCCTTGCAATACATTACACCTCAGACATCTCCACAGCCTTTTCTTCAGTAGCACACATTTGCCGAGACGTAAACTACGGATGGTTAATCCGGAACCTACATGCCAACGGCGCATCCTTCTTCTTCATTTGCCTTTATATGCACATTGCTCGAGGACTATATTATGGCTCCTACCTATACAAAGAGACCTGAAACATCGGAGTTATTCTCTTCCTGCTAGTTATAATGACCGCCTTTGTAGGGTATGTCCTCCCTTGAGGACAAATATCCTTCTGAGGTGCCACGGTAATTACAAACCTCCTTTCAGCTGTCCCATATGTAGGAAACACCCTCGTGCAATGAATTTGAGGCGGCTTCTCAGTAGACAACGCCACTCTAACACGATTCTTCGCATTCCACTTCCTCCTCCCATTTGTAGTACTGGCGGCAACAATGCTCCACCTTCTCTTTTTGCACGAAACAGGATCCAACAACCCTGCAGGCCTCAACTCAGATGCAGACAAAATCCCCTTCCACCCGTACTTCTCTTACAAAGACCTGCTGGGCTTTATTATCATGCTCACAGCACTGACATCACTCGCCCTCTTCTACCCTAACGTGCTGGGGGACCCGGACAACTTCACCCCCGCCAACCCAATGGTCACCCCACCCCATATTAAACCCGAATGGTACTTCCTCTTCGCATACGCCATTCTACGATCTATCCCAAATAAACTAGGAGGTGTTTTAGCCCTTCTATTCTCAATTCTCATCCTAATACTAGTTCCCCTCCTCCACACCTCAAAACAACGAGCATTAACCTTCCGACCCGCCTCACAAGTCCTATTCTGACTTCTAGTAGCCGACATACTCGTGTTAACCTGAATTGGGGGCATACCAGTTGAACACCCCTTCATCATCATTGGGCAAACAGCATCCGTCCTTTACTTCAGCCTATTTCTCGTACTAAACCCGTTAACTGCCTGACTAGAAAACAAGATACTTAACTGATAGTTGCCCTAGTAGCTTAACTTTAAAGCACCGGCCTTGTAAACCGGAGACTGGAGATTAAAATTCTCCCTAGCGCAATCAAAAGGGAAGGATTTTAACCCTCATCCTTAGCTCCCAAAGCTAAGATCTTAAATTAAACTACCTTTTGTTTGTTACATTATGTCCTCCAGGCATGGATTTACATGTAGCATGCCCATCCTTAATGGACAGTTCAAGTATCTATGTAACAGGAACAAAGTGTTTGGAGAACTTTACATTTTCTTGCAAGGTGTACATATTATGCTTATTCCACATAATGACTTAGGAACAAAGACATGTTTATTCAGACTCTTACTCTACACAACAATGTGTCTCAGATGAAAAAAATTTATTTAGCAAAAATATAGAGTTTAAGAGAAAACATAAAATCCTTCCTACATGAGGGGGAAGCACTACGAACAGTTGGTCTGCACACAATATCTTCCTTGCAAAGAACAACAAGGATTTAATGTTGTTGATAATCTCACAGTAAGAGACGACCAACCAGCACAATTCACGAACATTCGTTTAATGATAGAATCAAGGACCCTAACCGTGGGGGTAGCACTTAGTGAACTATTACTGGCATCTGGCTCCTATTTCAGGGTCCCTAGTCTCGAACTACTCACAAAGTGAACTATATCTGACATAGGTTATTGGTGTAGTACATACGACTCGTTACCCACCAAGCCGGGCGTTCTCTTATAGGCATGGGGTTTTTTCGTTTTTCGGGTCTTTTTCATCAACACTTCCAGTGCTTGAGTAATCTAAGACTAGGTTGTACATGATTATTATGTACGGAAGCAATAGGTGAATGCTGGAAAGACATTACTGAAGAATCACAGCAGTGTATTCCACGTGCATAAGCCTGTTGTCACAAGACCGGAACACTCTGAGTACCCCCGGGAATGTAGTCGTCAAACCCCCCCCCTACCCCCCCCTAACACTGGCGACCCCATCATATCTTGCCAAACCCCCCGAAAGCAAGAAAAGCCGTGCTAGGTACCCCCATACAATAATTTTGCGTTGTATATATATTGTTTAGAAATAAAAAAACAATGTATAA